AAACTTATAAAGTTCTTCTGTCAAACCCTGACGGATGAACCTACAAAATCCTTCAAATTGTATCTGATTAAATCCAGGTATTGTAGACATTGCCTCATTTGCATTCCCGAGCATTTTGAATTTCCCATTTATCAAAAAATTCCATTATCATTATTAAATTAAGTACATTCTTCGTCGAATTAGATCGACAATCTAGCACTGATGGAATTTCTATTCTGTTTACTGAATCACATGAAATTTGACCCAACTCCCTATTTGGAATGAAATGTATGAACTACGTATGAACGGAGGAATAAAAATAATTTTCTACTTAAATTGGAAGTTGCAACAGATCAAAATGGAAAGGAATTGATAAACCAATCCTAGAAATAGAATTCTGTCACTTAAACTTATTAAGGTCATAGGGTTTTGTATAGAATAGCAAAACAAAAATAAACTGATTAAAATTATACCATTATTATGATATTACATATTCGAATTTGATAAAAATCAAAAGATTCGATATTTGGTAGATAAAAAATAGAATCCATTTTTTTAGCGCTTAACTGCCTTTATGTTAGGGATTTCGTTGTTCAAAATTTGCAGAGAAGAGAGATGTTTGTACTTTATTGATTTTTGAGTAGAATACGATTTGAAGTGTATAAGAAGAGTTGCATTTATTAACCACGCATGCAGATAGCTATAATATCCGACTTCGCCGGTTCTAGTCGGGACAGCCCGGGCCGTACTCTATCAAAAGATAATTTCTATTCAATGCAAAATTGAAGTGAAGTAGGATAATTCCCTATACGACAACATATCTAAATAATAGATATATGTGTAACAATTTCTGTTCTGGGGTTTACATATACTCATATGTTTTGTTATAATTGAAATTGAGAAGGATTTTTTGATGGAAAAAATCAATACTGATTAGTTCTGTCTCAATTTGGATTTTCTTAAGGAAAACACAATTTGAGATTCAAATCCCAGAATCGTTCATGAATTCGAAAGTAAGCAGTCAATACTTAATGGTTCGAATTTGTCGGCTTAAAATACATAATGCTAAAAACACTCTCTCGCTTGTCTATTGAGAAATCAAATGTGTATTTTCAGATACTATACAATCAATCGAAAGGTTGGAGCAAATCCAACCAAAAAGGGGTCTTTCTTTTAGGCTTTTAGGAAAAGTATTAAGGAAAACAGGAGTCAAAATGCAAGTACAATAAAAAATAATTCAGTACACCGGGAAAATTTGCATCTAGTTTGTATCATTTTGGCGGCATGGCCGAGTGGTAAGGCGGGGGACTGCAAATCCTTTTTCCCCAGTTCAAATCCGGGTGTCGCCTGATCAACAAAAAAAACTAGAAATCCCTTCTTCTCGTCTGGCTGATATAACCCGCAGAATTCTACCCCGGTAGAAGCATAGGAAACAGACTGTTGATACTTTGTTTGATTCTAAGCAAAGCGTGTGGTCTGAAGGTTTTCTAAAAGAAAAGATTGTGAATCCTCGTCGGCATCTAGGATTTACGAAAATATTCTAATCTACTGGTAGAGGGGCTATCAAGACTTCACGATTCCCTTCTATTACTAAGTATTACTAAGGGAGTGTCTAATGACTGGATCTTGAATCAGATTGCGGAGCCCAATAAGAAATTCAATTAATAGTTTTGGAAAGGGGCGGAAGTTGCTTTATATACGACGGATTCGCGAGGATCTATGAGTGCTCAGGAATCTAATCAATATTAGATTGGATTAATAATTTACTTTTCTAGAAAAAGGCGCAAAAAAACAAAGAATTCCTTTTTGGCAACCCCCAGTCAAGCCCGCAGTTTCACGGCGATAATCGGGAAAATGAAGTACGGATTAGATCAAATGGGGAAATAGAGGTCTGTAATAGATAGTGATTTCTCTTTTTTATTGATTTCTACTCTTATGTTTTTCCTTAGAAGGTAAAAAAAAAAAATAGGCCTTAGTTATTCTTATTCCTACATGTTTCCATTCCCTTGGGACGTTACTGCGTATTTTGCTTATGTTTAATCTTTACTGATTCAAAATCATAATCGATTTATTGGATTGGTTTCCAAAAAGTGTTCGGTCAGAATCCCTTTTTGACTCTGCGCCATTGATTCCACTATTATTAATGAGGAATAAAGGAAGAATTCCTTTGTATTTATAGAGATAGGGGACATAATTCACATGGATATAGTAAGTCTCGCTTGGGCTGCTTTAATGGTAGTCTTTACATTTTCCCTTTCACTCGTAGTGTGGGGAAGAAGTGGGCTCTAGAAGTACTACTAATTGAGTTCAGGACTCAAACCGTATCAATTGTTTTATAGATCGTTCTGCAACGCATTTTGAACTATTTCAAATCAAAATCTCTGAATTTCGAATCCCATTGGACTCCAATGGAGTAATCTATGATATGAATCAGACCCTTTCAATCAAAGAAATATTTCAATCAGAGAAATATTTCAGCGATTCCCGTGTTTGTATTTCGAAAAAAAGGGATTCCGATTAT